GTTGATTGGGGGATGGAGAGACTTTTTGCGGAAAATTTGACGGATCTAGGGAGGTAGCTGTCTAAGGAAAATGAATTCCTTAAAGTGGCAGCGTTCAATTAATAAGGGTCGACCGAGGGTATGGTTACTTGATTAGATAACAATGTTATCTGATTTCTGATGGGGCTCCTTAATATACTTTGTATTGTCCTTGTTTTCGGGGTTTGGCAAGGATGACTAATGCATTGTGTATGGGGCTCTAACGGGGGGTAGGGGGGTTTGTCGACTTAAAAGACCATGTACATGCTGTTTGCGTGTGCGTACACGGGTGTGTGCGTACACGGGTGTGTGGCGTACACGGGTGTGTGCGTACACGGGTGTGTGGGTACACGGGTGTGTGGGTACACGGGTGTGTGGGTACACGGGTGTGTGCGTACACGGGTGTGTGCGTACACGGGTGTGTGCGTACACGGGTGTGTGGGTACACGGGTGTGTGGGTACACGGGGGTGTGTGGGTACACGGGTGTGTGTGTGTAAGTGTGGTATGTCCTGTAACCATGAATCCTATAGTCCGTAAGTTAGTCACTTCATGAGGAATAAAAATTAGCTGAATAAACATATACTATGTCCTTGAATTCATTCATTCGATGACCCGGCTCACCATTATGCGGGTGGAGGAGGTACATTAAAAGGTCCAGCTTGACGGAAATGCTCCTGACTCCCGGCCTCTACGGCCTTAGCTGAGTCCAAGCATCCCCCAAATAAAATCCTACTAAAGGCATGACACCACAGTTATGCCGCGGCATGGGCTGATTAGTCATTAATCCATCGTGATGTCTTATTTAAGGGGAACGAATGGGCGATTCTAAGTGGTCATGGCCCTGAAGCAAGAACCAGATGCCGTTTACGACCCAAGTTAGAAACCCCCAAGTTAAATGGGCCTGGGACAAGAAGAGGGACACTTATTGGGCGGGTTGCTGGTTTCACGGAGGTAGGTAGATCAAGGGACACCATTGGGTGGGACAATAGCCGTATTGACAAGGATTACGTAATAATATGGTCTATGCACGATTATTAAATAGTATGTCTTCAGGTGATTAAGAATTTATAATCCATATATACATATTCATGTACTTACATAGTATAATGTACGTCTAGATTATATGTCATTAATACATTAAATGAATTCACTTGCTTAATATTCATGTGGACATGATATAAATGTACTATAATACATAGATGTACATGACTTAATATGGGGTCATGAAATATATGCACGAATAACATAGGGGTTCAAGGAGTAGTTTAACTAGAATCTCAGCTTTGGGTGTTGAGGGTGAGGCGTAGTGCCTTCTCCTTGAGTCTATGGGGAAGTTTATATCCCTTTTACGGTTTACAAGACCGGTGTAATGAATATACTACATGGACTCTTCAGTTTAAGAGACGATTTTCTACAATGCTAGTTAAGGGTATAAGTACTAGGATGATTAGGAAATATAGGACGGATGCTATTTGGCCGATAATGATATAGGGGTGTTCGACAGGTTGTCCTCCGATTCATGTTAGTGTGAATAGAACTGCCACGAGGAGTCAGAATAGGCATTGACTGAGAGGACGGAATATTATACTTCGTTGTTTAGATACATGGAGTATTGGTACGATTGCTAGGATCAGGATTGACAGAACCAGGGCTAGTACACCTCCAAGTTTATTTGGAATTGAACGTAGAATTGCGTAGGCGAATAGGAAGTACCACTCTGGCTTGATATGTGGGGGTGTGCTGAGGGGGTTGGCTGGTGTGTAATTATCAGGGTCTCCTAGGAGGTCGGGTGAGAATAGTACTAGTGTTGATAGAGCAGTGAGTATTACTAAAAAGCCTAGGATATCTTTGATAGTGTAGTAAGGGTGGAATGGAATTATATCTGAGTCTGATGGGATGCCTGTTGGGTTGTTAGATCCGGTTTCGTGTAGGAATAGGAGATGTACTATTACTAGGGCTGCTACTACAAAGGGAAGTAGGAAATGGAAGGCAAAGAATCGAGTGAGGGTAGCTTTGTCTACAGAAAAGCCCCCTCAGATTCACTGTACTAGGTCTGTTCCAATATAGGGGATGGCTGAGAGAAGGTTGGTGATGACTGTTGCTCCTCAGAAAGATATTTGTCCTCATGGTAGGACGTATCCTATGAATGCTGTTGCTATAACGGCAAATAGTAGGAGGATGCCGACGTTTCAGGTTTCTGAATACGTGTAGGATCCGTAGTATAGACCTCGGCCTACATGTAAGTATAGGCAAATAAAGAATATAGATGCTCCGTTGGCGTGAAGATAGCGAAGGACTCATCCGTAGTTGACATCTCGGCAAATATGGGTAACGGAGTTGAATGCGGTAGCTGTGTCGGATGTATAGTGTATAGCTAGGAATAATCCTGTTAAAATTTGGACAGCTAGGCATACTCCTAAAAGAGAACCAAAGTTTCATCAGGAAGATAGGCTGGAAGGAGCGGGGAGGTCTACGAATGAGCTATTAACAATTTTTAGGAGTGGGTGAGTTTTTCGAATGTTGGTCATTAAGGTTCTTATAGTTGAAATACAACGGTGATTTTTCATGTCATTGGTCATGGGTGTAGCCATGTGAGAATAATGGTACTATATATTGTATTTATTTTGAGTATTATCTTTGTGTTAAGCTTTGTTGGATTTTCTTCAAAGCCTTCACCTATTTATGGGGGGTTGGGTTTAATTGTGAGTGGGGGTGCGGGGTGTGGTATTGTGATGAATTTTAATGGTTCGTTTTTGGGGCTAATAGTTTTTTTAATCTATTTGGGGGGTATGTTGGTTGTGTTTGGTTATACTACGGCCATGGCTACGGAGCAGTATCCGGAAGTGTGGATCTCTAATAAGACGGTTTTGGGGGCTTTTATTGTAGGTATGATTATGGAGTTTATTTTGGTTTTTGTTGTGTTGAAAGAGATAGAGTTGGAAGCTGTGTTTAAGTTTAATGGGTTGGGGGATTGGGTTGTTTGTAATTTGGAGGATGTTGGGCTTATTAGTAAGGAGGTAGCTGGTGTTAGTGGATTATATAGTTATGGAGGCTGATTGATTTTAATTACGGGCTGATCGTTGCTTGTTGCTGTTATAGTGATTATGGAGGTTACGCGTGGGGGGTAAGTAGGAGAATGACTAGTAGGAGGGTGATTAGGAAGGATAGGAAATAAAGTTTAATGAGGCCTTTTTGGGTTGATACTATAATGGAGGTTTTTAGTTGGAAGAGTGAGATGGTTTTAGGGAATAGCGTTTCTAGTCAGGTTAGATCAAGTAGTATGGAGGCGGATTTTTGGCCCGTTGTTAGGTTGATTATTGGGGGGAGTCGGTGGATGATAGTTGGGAAATAGCCTAGGAGATTGGAGAATTTGAGGGCGTTAGAGGGGCTTTTGAATTTTAGGTTTAATGTTGCTAGATTAAGTTCTAGGGCTAAAATAAATCCAGCTAGTGTCACGGTTAGGGCAGTGAGTTTGAGGTATGAGGGTATGGTTATTGGAAGGATGGATGTGGGTGGAATATTTTTTGAGATTAGGAAGCCGGCGAAAATGCTTCCGATAAGGAGGCGTTTGATAGCGTTGAGGAGTAGGGGGTTATTTTCATTAATTAAAATCAGGGAGGGAAGGCGTGGTTGTCCTAGTAGTGCAAAGAAGATAATTCGGGTGCTATATACGGCGGTTAGGGAGGTTGCAATGAGGGTTATGAGTAGGGCTCAGGCGTTGGCATAAGAGGTGTTAGCTGCTTCAATGATTAGGTCTTTTGAGTAAAAGCCTGTTAGGAAGGGGGTTCCTGTTAATGCCAGGCTTCCTACAGTTATAGCGGTAGTGGTGAAGGGTATTGATTTGTATAGGCCTCCTATTTTGCGGATATCTTGTTCGTCATTTAGGCTGTGAATGATTGATCCAGAGCATATGAAGAGCATAGCTTTAAAGAAGGCGTGGGTGCAGATATGTAGGAATGCCAGGTGTGGCTGGTTGATTCCGATAGTTACTATTATTAAGCCTAGTTGGCTTGAGGTTGAGAATGCGATGATTTTTTTGATGTCATTTTGGGTGAGTGCACATACTGCTGTAAAGAGGGTGGTGATAGCTCCTAGGCATAGGGTTGTTGTTTGGACTAGAGGGTTGTTTTCTATTAGGGGATAGAAACGGATTAAGAGAAAGACGCCTGCTACAACTATTGTGCTTGAGTGGAGTAGGGCTGAGACGGGAGTGGGGCCTTCTATAGCAGATGGAAGTCATGGGTGCAGACCAAATTGGGCTGACTTACCTGTGGCTGCTAGGAGTAGTCCTATAAGGGGCAGGGAGGTTGTGTTTGGGGTGAGGGAAAAGATTTGTTGGAGTTCTCATGTGTTGAAGTTAGCAAGGAATCATGCTATAGATAGGATAAAGCCTACGTCTCCAATTCGGTTGTAAAGAATTGCTTGTAGGGCTGCTGTGTTGGCATCTGCTCGGCCGTATCATCATCCGATTAGTAGAAAGGACATAATACCGACTCCCTCTCAGCCAATAAAAAGTTGGAAGAGATTGTTAGCTGTAACTAGAATTAGTATAGTGATTAAAAATGTTAGGAGATATTTGAAGAATCGGTTAATGTTAGGGTCAGAATGCATATATCATATTGAGAATTCTATAATAGATCAGGTTACGAATAATGCTACGGGTATAAATAGTATAGAGAAGAAGTCTAGTTTAAAGCTTATAGATAATTTTAGGGTTTGGATGGTAATTCAGTGTCAGTTTGAGACGATTATTTCTTGGCCAGAGTAGATGAATATTGTGGTGGGAATTATACTGATCAGGAAGGCATAGGAGACTATGGTTTTTACGTAGTGGGGGAAGTTAGAGTTATTTTGGGGATTTAATATGTTTATCAGGATTGGTGTAATTAGGGTGATTATAGATACAATTATTATAGAGGAGAAGAGGTTTATTACTTTTATTTGGAGTTGCACCAATTTTTTGGTTCCTAAGACCAACGGATAACTTCTATCCTTTAAAAGTGCGAAAAAGCCGCACTGTTAGGTGCGGAAGCATGGAATTAGCAGTTCTTGCGTGCTTTTTCGGTAAGTAAGAAAGCTTCAGGTTCTATTGTTAGATTCACAATCTAATGTTTTTGTTAAACTATACTTACAGTAAGGGGTCCCTAAGATGATTTTGGGGCTTAAGGATAGGAGCAGTAGGGGGATAATATGCATGGTTATAAGAGTGTTTTCTCGTGTAAAGGATGGAAGAATGTTGTTGATATGTTGGGTGTGTTTGCCTCGTTGAGTTATAATTAATATGTATAGGGAGTATAGGGCTGTAATGGTAATGTTCAGGCCTATGAGGATAAGGGATATGCTGGACCAAGAAAATGTGGATATAATAACGAATAGTTCTCCAATTAGGTTAATAGTTGGAGGGAGGGCAAGGTTGGTTAGGCTTGCCAGGAGTCATCAGGCTGCTATTAGGGGAAGAAGTGTTTGTAGGCCTCGGGCTAGAATTATTGTACGACTATGGATGCGTTCGTAGTTTGAGTTGGCAAGGCAAAATAATAGGGAGGAAGTTAGGCCATGGGCGATTATTAGTGCTGTTGCTCCTATGAAGCTTCATGGAGTTTGGATTAGGACAGCTACGATAACTAGGGCCATGTGGCTTACTGAAGAGTAAGCGATTAAAGATTTTAGGTCTGTTTGGCGGAGGCAGATTGAGCTAGTTATAATCATGCCCCATAGGGATAGTATTATAAAGGGGTATGCTATGGATTGGGTTAGGGGTTCTAGGAGAATTGTGATACGAAGTATGCCGTACCCGCCTAGTTTGAGTAATACTGCTGCTAGTACTATAGATCCTGCAATGGGAGCTTCTACATGAGCTTTTGGTAGTCAGAGGTGTACTCCATACAGGGGCATTTTTACTATAAATGCTATTATGCATGCCAGTCATAGTAGGGAGGTGTCTCAGGAAGTTGAAAGGGGGGTATTATAGTATTGTGATAGAAGGAAATTTAAAGTACCAGATAGGTTTTGAAGGTGAAGTAGGGCAACGAGTAGTGGGAGAGAGCCTAATAAGGTGTAGAATAGAAAGTAGAGTCCTGCGTTTAGACGTTCTGCCTGATTGCCCCATCGTGTGATAATAATTAGGGTTGGTAAGAGTGTTGCTTCAAATAAAATGTAGAATAAAATGAGTTCAGTGGCTGTAAATGTTATAAGTAGGAAAATTTGTAGTAGAACTAGCATAGTAATGTAGAGTTTTTTTCGTTGGGGAGTTTCATTAGTCAGGTGGGATTGGCTGGCAATGATTATTAGAGGGAGTAGTCATAATGTTAGTATAAGTAATGGAGTGGATAAAGAGTCGGAGAAGAATATAAGGGAGAAGTTTAGGCTGTTGTCAGTGAATTGGTTGACTAGGGGGAGTCATAGAATGCTGATTATTAGGCTGTAGGTTGTGGTGTTAATTCAAATTATTTTTGGTTTAGAGAATCATGTAAGAGGGATAAGTATAACAGTGGGAATAATAATTTTTAGCATTGTAGAAGATTGAGGTTTTGTACGTAATCCATTCCATAGGTAGTGGATACTATTACTAGGAGAGATAAACCTAGTGCTGCTTCGCACGCTGCAAATACTAGTAGGATAATAGGTAGTATGCTGGCCAGGGTTAAATGTGTGGTTAAGATGGTTACTGTTATTATTACGAATAGGGACAGTATTATGCCTTCTAGGCAGAGGAGGGAGGATATTATGTGGGATCGATATATTAATAGGCCAATTAGAGAGATTGTGAATGCTAAGAATATGTTTATATAGGTTAGGGACATTAGATAATTATGATGGCTATCATAATCTAGTGAGTCGAAATCACTTGTTTTGTTTAAACTAATTATCATTATTCGGATCATTCTAGTCCCTCTTGTAGTCATTCATATGCTAGGCTAATAGCTAGGAGAGAGATTAGCATTAGGGCCATTGGGAGTATAACTTGTAGACTATCGGTTTGGGATGCCCATGGGAGGGGGAGGAGAAGTGCGATTTCTAGGTCAAAAAGTAGAAATGTAATGGCTACTAGGAAAAATTTTATTGAGAAAGGGAGGCGAGCTGATCCTAGGGGGTCAAAGCCGCACTCGTATGGACTTGATTTTTCTGCATAGGTATTTATTTGGGGCAGTCAGAATGCGATTGTTACAAGGAGGCTGGCTAGTAGCGTGTTCGTTAGCAGTGTAATAGCTATGTTAATTACTCCTCTCCGGGTTGTGCCGGAACTAACTGATTGGAAGTCAGATGTACTAGTTGATACTAGAGGGGTAAGATCCTCATCAATAGATGGATACATATAGGAAGAGTCAGACGACATCTACGAAGTGTCAATATCAGGCGGCGGCTTCAAAGCCAAAGTGGTGACTAGACGTGAAATGGTATTTTAATTGTCGTAGGAGACATACAATTAGGAAAGTTGAGCCAATAATGACGTGTAGGCCATGGAATCCTGTAGCTATGAAGAATGTGGAGCCGTAGACTCCGTCGGAGATTGTGAAGGGTGTTTCATAGTATTCTGATGCTTGCAGGAGAGTAAAATACAGGCCGAGGCAAATTGTAATGAGTAGTGATTGGATTATATGCTTACGGTTCCCTTCTATTAGGCTGTGGTGGGCTCAGGTAATGGAGACACCTGATGCTAGTAAGACTGATGTGTTTAGGAGTGGGACGTCTAGGGGATTTAGTGGGGTAATGCCTGCTGGAGGTCAGTATCCTCCTAATTCTGGAGTGGGGGCTAGGCTTGAGTGGTAAAAAGCTCAGAAGAATCCTGAGAAGAAAAATACTTCTGAGACAATAAACAGGATTATTCCGTAGCGTAATCCTTTTTGGACTACTGGAGTATGGTGACCTTGGAAAGTCCCTTCTCGTACTACGTCGCGTCATCATTGATATATTGTTAGTGAATTGGTAAGCAACCCTAGGGAGAGTAGGGCTATAGAGTTGTAGTGGAATCATATTACTAATCCTGAGGTTAATAGTAGGGCGGATAGGGCCCCTGTAAGTGGTCAGGGGCTAGGGTTAACTATATGAAAAGCGTGGGTTTGGTGGGTCATTAGGCATTATCATGTAGGTACAGGCTGACAAGTAGAGTAAATACATAAGCTTGGATAAGGGCCACGGCAAATTCTAATACCGTTAGTAGGACTAGAATTATGAATGTAATGAAGGCAGTGGCTGTGCTAATGCTTATGAGTGCGAGGGTAGCTCCTCCAATTAAGTGAATTAGCAGGTGACCAGCGGTAATATTAGCGGTTAGTCGTACGGCTAGTGCTACTGGTTGAATAAACAGACTGATCGTTTCGATGACAATTAGCATAGGAATTAGGGGAAGTGGGGTGCCTTGTGGGAGAAAATGTGCTAAGGAAGCCTTAGTTTTATGTCGGAAACCTAGAATTACTGTACCAGCTCATAGAGGGATAGCCATACCAAGGTTTATTGAGAGTTGTGTAGTTGGGGTAAATGAATGTGGCAAAAGGCCTAGTAGGTTTGTGGAGCCAATGAATAGGATTAGGGATATTAGTATTAGGGCTCATGTCTGACCTTTATGGCTGTGGATAGAAAGTATTTGTTTAGATGTAAGGTGGACTAATCATTGTTGAATTGCTAGTAGTCGATTATTAATTAGTCGGTTAGTTGAAGGGAATATGATAGTGGGAAATATAATGATTAATATAACAATAGGAAGGCCTATTATCGTAGGGGTAATGAAAGAGGCGAATAAATTTTCGTTCATTTAGTTTCTCAAGGGATTAGAGATTTAGTAGTTTTGGTCGTCTTTGGTTCTGGGGTTGAATAATAATAATGACTTGAAACTTTTAATTGTATAATGATAAACAGGGTGATTAATGTAGAGAGGATTGTAATGAATCATGTTGATGTGTCCAGTTGAGGCATGCCATCAAGGGAAGATTTGGTTCTTCCAATCTCTAACTTAAAAGGTTAGCGCTAAGTTAGCTTCTTGATGAGATTATAATATAGATGTTGATCATTTTTCGAAGTATTTTAGGGGGACTATCTCGAGGACAATAGGTATGAAGCTATGATTTGATCCGCAGATTTCAGAGCATTGGCCGTAGTATAGCCCTGGGCGAGTGGATAGAAGAGTTGTTTGGTTAAGTCGCCCAGGGATTGCATCTGTTTTTAGGCCCAGGGAAGGGACGGCTCATGAGTGGAGGACGTCTTCAGAGGAAATTAATATACGGATAGTTGTTTCTATGGGTAAGACTACTCGGTTATCTACTTCTAGAAGGCGTAGGTCTCCTGCCTTTAAGTCAGAGGTGGGAATTATGTAGGAGTCAAAGCATAGATCTGTGTAATCGGTATATTCATAGCTTCAGTACCATTGATGGCCTATAGTCTTAACTGTTATAAAGGGGTTATTGATTTCATCCATTATGTAGAGAATGCGTAGAGATGGTAGGGCGATTGTAATTAGAATAACAGCTGGAAGGATTGTTCAGATTGTTTCTACTTCTTGGGCATCTATAGTACTTGTATGGGTTAAACGAGTCGTTAACATAGAGGAAATGATATAGAGCACTAAGGAGCTAATTATAAAGACAATCATGAGAGTATGGTCGTGAAAGTGTAGTAGCTCTTCTATGATAGGGGAAGTAGCGTCTTGAAGTCCTAGTTGGAATGGGTATGCCATAGAGGTATACGGGAATTTCACCTGTAATTTAACTTTGACAAAGTTACGTAAGTTTTACTAATACCTCTTATAGAGAAAGACATAATGGATATGACGTTGGCTTGAAACCAGCTTTAGGGGGTTCGATTCCTTCCTTTCTTATTTAGGATTGACGTATGTGGGTTCTTCAAATGTGTGGTAAGGAGGAGGGCATCCGTGAAGTCACTCAATGTTTGTGGTAGTTAGCTCTGCAATTGAGACTTCTCGTTTAGCTGCGAAAGCTTCTCATATCATAAACACTATTAGCATTACAGCGGTAAGTGAAATGAAAGAGCCTATGGAGGATACGGTGTTTCAGGTAGTGTAAGCATCTGGGTAGTCAGAGTAACGTCGTGGTATTCCTGATAGACCTAGGAAATGTTGTGGGAAGAAGGTTATGTTTACGCCCACGAATATTACTAAGAAGTGAATTTTTGCTCAGGTTGAGTTTAATGTATAGCCTGTAAATAGAGGGAATCAATGTACGAAGCCTCCTATAATAGCAAATACAGCTCCTATAGATAGGACGTAGTGGAAATGGGCTACTACGTAGTAAGTATCATGTAGTACGATGTCTAGTGAGGAGTTGGCTAAAACAATGCCTGTTAGGCCTCCGACTGTGAATAGAAAGATAAAACCGAGGGCTCAAAGCATAGCAGGAGATCATTTAATATTGCCTCCATGTAAAGTGGCTAGTCAGCTGAATACTTTTACTCCTGTAGGAATTGCGATAATCATAGTAGCAGATGTAAAATATGCTCGTGTGTCAACGTCTATACCGACTGTAAATATATGGTGGGCTCACACGATAAATCCAAGGAATCCAATAGATATTATAGCTCAGACTATGCCCATATAGCCGAAAGGTTCTTTTTTACCTGAGTAATATGTTACAACATGAGAGATAATCCCGAAGCCTGGAAGGATTAAGATGTAGACTTCAGGATGCCCGAAGAATCAGAATAGGTGTTGATATAGGATTGGGTCTCCTCCTCCAGCAGGGTCAAAGAAGGTGGTATTAAGGTTTCGGTCTGTTAGTAGTATAGTGATACCTGCTGCTAGAACAGGAAGAGACAGAAGTAATAAGACGGCTGTAATTAGGACAGATCAGACGAACAGGGGTGTTTGATATTGAGAGAGAGCAGGGGGCTTCATATTAATAATAGTGGTAATAAAGTTGATAGCGCCTAGAATTGATGAGACTCCTGCAAGGTGGAGAGAAAAAATAGCTAGATCTACAGAAGCTCCTGCATGTGCGAGATTGCCTGCTAGGGGTGGGTATACTGTTCAGCCGGTACCTACTCCTGCTTCGACTGTTGAAGAGGCTAGTAATAATAAGAAAGAGGGAGGTAGAAGTCAGAAGCTTATATTGTTTATTCGGGGAAAGGCTATGTCAGGGGCACCAATTATTAGAGGAACTAGTCAGTTACCAAAACCTCCAATTATAATAGGTATAACTATAAAGAAGATTATCACAAAGGCATGAGCTGTTACAATTACATTATAGATCTGATCATCACCTAATAAGGCTCCGGGTTGGCCGAGCTCAGCACGGATAAGAAGGCTTAGTGCAGTGCCTACTATGCCTGCTCAAGCACCAAACAGAAGATAAAGGGTGCCGATATCTTTATGGTTTGTTGAGAATAATCAACGAGAGATGAACATAGGTAATATGGCTGAGCAAGCATTAGACTGTAAATCTAAAGACAGAGGTGGAACCCTCTTATTACCAAGCCCTGTGGTGTATTACATATTGAATTGCAAGTTCAAAGAAGCAGCTTCAACCCTGCCGGGGCTTCTCCCGCCTTTTTTTTTCTCGCGGCGGGAGAAGTAGATTGAAGCCAGTTGTTTAGGGTGTTTAGCTGTTAACTAAAGTTTCGCGGGTTTGAAGCCCGTCAATCTAGGAAGGGCTTAGCTTAAGAAAAGTGGCTGATTTGCATTCAGTAGATGTAGGATAGAATCTTGCAGTCCTTAGTAAGCAGAAGCTAAATAGTTATTATTTACTTAGGGCTTTGAAGGCCCTTGGTCTGGATTAACCTAAACTTCTTAGTATAGGATTATTAGTATGGGGGCTAGTGGAAGGGTTATTGTTGAGATGACAGTTAGGGGTGAGATGAGGGGTGTCTGTTTTGTGGTATTGAAGTGTCATTTGGTTTTGATGTTGTTTGTTGTTGGGAATATGGTTAGTGATGTTGCGTATGTTAAGCGTATGTAGAAGTAGAGGTTTAACAGGGCAGTGATGGCTATAATAGTGGGAAGGATGATGTTATTGTTTTTTGTAAGTTCTTGGATAATTATTCATTTTGGTAGGAAGCCTGTTAGTGGTGGGAGACCTCCTAGGGACAGTAGGGTTGTTAATATGATTACAGTGATTAGGGGTATTTTGTTTCAGGTGTGGGCTATAGATAGGGTGGTGGTGGTTGTTGTAGTGATGAGGAGTATAAATATGGTAAGTGTTATTATGATATAAATTGTCAGGTTAAGGAGGGTTATTGTTGGGTTGTAAATTAGGATAGAGGCTATTCAGCCTATGTGGGCGATAGATGAGTATGCTATGATTTTACGTAGTTGTGTTTGGTTTAGTCCTCCTCAGCCGCCTACTATCACGGAGAGTAAAGATATAGTGAGAAGTAGGTTTAGGTTAATGCTGGGGAAGATGGAGTATAAGATGGATAAGGGGGCTAGTTTTTGTCAGGTCAGAAGGATTAGGCCTGATGATAGGGGGATACCTTGTGTGACTTCTGGGACCCAAAAGTGGAAGGGAGATAGGCCAAGTTTTATGGTTATAGCTAGGGTTAGAATGATGGATGCTGTGGGGTTAATGATGTTTGTTACGGTTCACTGGCCTGAGTAAAGTAGGTTAATAATTACGGCTAGTAGGAGTAGTATGGATGCTGTGGCTTGGGTAAGGAAATATTTAGTTGCTGCTTCTGTGGAGCGGGGGTGGTGAGTTTTTATTAGTACTGGGATAATTGCTAGTATGTTTATTTCAAATCCGATTCATACTGTTAGTCAGTGTGAACTTGTGATTACGATTATGGTGCCTAGAATGATGGTGGATATGATTATGGGGAAGGTAATTGGATTTATTAGTACGGGAAGGATATAAACCAACATTTTCGGGGTATGGGCCCGATAGCTTATTTAGCTGACCTTACTAGGACATGGTGTAGTGTGGTAGCACGGAGATTTTTGAGTTCTCAGGATTGGGTTCAAATCCTAGAGTCCTAGAAATAAGGGGATTTTAGCCCCTATGATTTACTCTATCAAAGTAACTCTTTTGTCAGACATATTTCTATGTTTGTGGTGGAATGCCAGCTATTGTGATTGGTATTGTAATATATCATATGCAGAGTGCTAATGTGAGGGGTAGGAAGTTTTTTCATAGAAGGTGTATTAATTGGTCATATCGGAAGCGGGGGTAGGATGCGCGGATTCATAGGAACGATATTGTGAGAATAAGGGTTTTGATTGCAAAGTTTGTGGTGAATAATTCTGGGAAAGTTGGGCTGTGGTAGGCTCCTAGAAAAAGAATTGTGGTTAGGGCGTTTATTATGATGATGTTAGCATATTCTGCTAGGAAGAATAGGGCGAATGGTCCTCCTGCGTATTCTACATTGAAGCCTGATACTAGTTCGGACTCTCCTTCTGTTAGGTCGAAGGGTGCTCGGTTGGTCTCTGCTAGGGTGGAGATAAATCATATTATTGTAAGGGGTCATGAGGGAAAGATAAGTCAGATAAATTCTTGGGTGGTGATTAGGGTTGATAGGGAGTAGGAACCGTTTATTAATAGTACGGATAATAAGATAATTGCTAGGGTGACTTCATAGGAGATTGTTTGGGCTACGGCTCGTAGGGCTCCGATTAGGGCATATTTTGAGTTGGAGGCTCAGCCAGATCATAGGATAGCGTATACTGCCAGGCTTGATATGGCGAGCATAAATAGTACGCTGAGATTTATATTGACTAGGGGGTGAGGTATTGGTAGGGGAATTCATATTGTTAGGGCTAGGGTTAGGGCTAGAATGGGAGCAATAATAAATATAATAATGGATGATGTTAGTGGTCGTAGGGGTTCTTTGGTAAATAGTTTTACGGCGTCTGCGATTGGCTGGAGTAGACCATAGGGGCCTACAACATTGGGCCCTTTGCGTAATTGTATATAGCCTAGGATCTTTCGTTCTACTAGGGTTAAGAATGCTACGGCTAGGAGAACTGGAACGATTGTTGTTAGAAGATTAATTAGGTACATTATGTTAAAGAGAGGATTTGAACCTCTGATGGGTAAAGGTTTAAGTTTTATGCAATTACCGGTCTCTGCCACTTTAACATGGCCCTGGTCTAGGGGTAGTATGGTTGTTGCATGCCAGATTAAGACTAGGTCATCTGTTAAGCTAGAAGGCGCTTGGTGTGAAGGAGGCCTTGTCTCTCTTGTCCTTTCGTACTGGGAGAGGCGTAAAATAGATAGAAACCGACCTGGATTACTCCGGTCTGAACTCAGATCACGTAGGACTTTAATCGTTGAACAAACGAACCCTTAATAGCTGCTGCACCATTGGGATGTCCTGATCCAACATCGAGGTCGTAAACCCTATTGTCGATATGGACTCTTAAATAGGATTGCGCTGTTATCCCTAGGGTAACTTGTTTCGTTGATCAAAAAGAATTGGATCAATAAGTTAAGTGGCTTTGACTAGTAGGTCTTAGCTTGTATTTGCTCGGAGGGTCTTTTATGCTCCGAGGTCACCCCAACCTAAATTGTTAGCCTATTTGAGGTTGTTTTGTGCCTTTTGGTTGTTAGTGTATAGCTCTTAGGCTAGTTAATTAAAGCTCCATAGGGTCTTCTCGTCTTATTGTAGTATCCCCGCCTCTTCACGGGGAGGTCAATTTCACTGATTGGGAGTAAGAGACAGTAAAACCCTCGTGTGGCCATTCATACAAGTCCTTAATTAGAGAACAAGTGATTATGCTACCTTTGCACGGTCAGGATACCGCGGCCGTTGAACGTATGTCACTGGGCAGGCAGTGCCTCTAATACTGATAATGCTAGAGGTGATGTTTTTGGTAAACAGGCGGGGTTTGTATTTGCCGAGTTCCTTTTACTCCTTTTAATCTTTCCTTTAGGCACTCCTGTGTTGGATTAACGAGGGAAGGGTATAAAGGGCTTGTCATTTGGCTTGCTTTATGTACGTTAACTATCAGTGATTATTCGATCTGATATACACTTGTGCAGGGAGAATCAAGTTCTTGTTACTCATATTAACAGTATCTCTTCTATATAGTTATAGAATGGTCCAGTTTAATACTAGGAGTTGGTGTTGATAGCAGGGATTAAGATATTTGGGTTGTTGAGCTTGAACGCTTTCTTTATTGGTGGCTGCTTTTAGGCCAACTATGGTGGGGTTTTACACTTACTCGCTAGTTAAGGTTGTAGCCTGTATCTAAAGAGCTGTCCCTCTTTAGATTATACTTTAAGTCTACAGTAAAATTATACAAGTTTATGGGTAGGCTTAAGTTTGAACTAAGATTCTTTTACTGGACAACCAGCTATCACCAGGCTCGATAGGCTTATCACCTCTACTCACAAATCATCTCACTATTTTGCCACATAGATGAGTTTGCCCTGTTAGACTGTTCGTGAGTAGCTCGTCTGGTTTCGGGGGTGTTAACTTAAGTTCTCTTTGCTAAAACATTCTAGTTAAATCATTATGCAAAAGGTACAAGGGGTAAGCTTTGCTGTTTGTTGCTTTGGTGACTTCTTTCATTGTTCCCTTACGGTACTTTCTCTATAGCGCCAGTTAGAATTTCTATCTCCTATACTTTTATAGTAGGTAAATGTTTTGTTTTAGTTAAGGTTGGTAGTTGTGTTATGATTGTATGGGGCTAAGTACGGCTCAAAGCAGTCATTTTATATGATATCTTCTAGGTGTAAGCTAGATGCTTTGTTTTAAGCTATGCTTTGGGTTATCCAAGCGCACTTTCCAGTACGCTTACCTTGTTACGACTTATCTCCTCTAGTAGCTATAACAGGTGATTATAGGGTTAGTGATTGTTACTTGTATTTGAGGAGGGTGACGGGCGGTGTGTGCGTGCTTCATGGCCTTATTCAACTAAGCACTCTATTCTTAGTTTACTGCTAAATCCACCTTTAACTCTTGGTTTCAGAAGAGTTTTCGTATGAGTTAGTGGTGCCCTAATATTAGGAAATGTAGCCCATTTCTTTCCAACCCATAGGCTACACCTTGACCTAACGTCTTTATGTACTATTATTGAGCTTACTGTGGGTCCTTTTCAGGGTTTGCTGAAGATGGCGGTATATAGGCTGAGTTGGCAAGGGTTGGTGAGGTTTATCGGGGTTTATCGATTATAGAACAGGCTCCTCTAGAAGGATATAAAGCACCGCCAAGTCCCTTGAGTTTTAGGCTTTGGCTAGTAGTTCTCTGGCGAAGAATCTTGTTTAATAGATTCTTTAGGTTTAGGGCTAAGCATAGTGGGGTATCTAATCCCAGTTTGGGCCTTAGCTGTCGTGTATTCAGATAGTTTAAAGCTGCTTTCGTGGTAGGGCTTACAGTAGCTGGGGCTTTTTACAGCATGGCTAAAGTTTAGCTTTAGAATGGAGGGAAAAAATCTTAAACACGTTTTACGCCGTAGGTCTATTGATTAGGGTTAATCGTATGACCGCGGTGGCTGGCACGAAATTTACCAACCCTTGTTAGCATAACTTAGTCAAACTTTCGTTCATTGCTTAATTTCTATCACTGCTGTTTCCCGTGGGGGTGTGGTTGAGCAAGGCGTTATGAGCTACCTGGTGGTGTGCTTGATGCCTGCTCCTTTTTATCATGATAATGATTTAGGGGGCATTCTCACTGGAGTGCGGATACTTGCATGTGTAGTTTTGCTAAAAACCAATAGAAAGGCTGGGACCAAACCTATGTGTTTATGGAGTCTTAATTGACTCATCTAGGCATTTTCAGTGCCTTGCTTTGATGTTAAGCTACATTAAC